TTCTTGTATTTCCTTAATTGAATTTCATTTGATTAGGATGAAATTCCTTAAAAACCCCCACCCTTTTAAAAATATCTTGAACAGTTCCTGTAGGTTGAGCACCCTTTTCAAGGAAATATAGAATAGCAGGAACGTTTAAATAAGTTTGATTCTTTATCGGATCATAAAAACCGACTTTCTGAAGATCTTTTCCTTCTCTTCGGGATCGAACATCAATTGCAACGATTCGATAGACGACTCATTGAGATAGATGTAGATGAACAATACACCCCCCCTAGAAACGTATAGGAAGTTTTCTCCTCGTACGGCTCGAGAAAAAAGAATTGGATTTGAAGTTTTATCTATGGTATGGAATTCTAATAAATGACATAAATGACAAAAGTTTCCTCAAATCAATTAGACTATGATTTTAGTCTTTTTTTTCTTCTTCGTTCCTGAAAATGAAAAAGAAACCATTCGTACTCATAACTCAAGTTAGATAACTCTCAAATACTTCAAAAAAATCGTTAGGTAATTTCATTTATTGAGTGGTCTTTACCCCTTTTTTGTTTGTCTCGGTTAAAATCTATTTAGATTCTTAAGTCTGGCCCAGTTAGTGAGACGATTAAAACGGTGTTTCCTTGTTCTGGGATCCTTTATCTTTGTTTTAAATCATTGGGTTTAGGCATTACTTCGGTGCTTCTTAATCCTTTCAAAATGGCAGCAACATACCCCTTTTTGTGATTTCCTTCTATCAAAGAATCCTACGGACGATTGATTCCCGCGTGATACACTTTGGATCGAAAGGGTTTGATTAATTCCAACAAATTTGCCTTTTGAATTGGAAACTTGCTCGAATAGGATCCCTTCGATTTCTATATCGAAGATATATTCACGAAGTTGTTCCAATTTATTGATTTGCATTAACCCTAGATTCTTGTCCTGAGAAATGAATTAAGACTTTCTACTCGAGCTCCATCGTGGACTATTTAGATTACCAACTGATGTCGAGCCAGGAGCACCCTCATTCCTATAGAAATCGAAAATGGTGGATATAAGAAAGAATCCACAATGGATCATGTCCTTCAAGTCGCACGTTGCTTTCTACCACATCGTTTCAAACGAAGTTTTACCATAACATTCCTCTAATTTGGAACCAGTATGGAATTGATTCAATTCTGGAATCATGAATAGTCATTGGTTCATAGACATCGTAATCTATACCCCTTTCTTCTATAACTTCTTCTATAACTTCTATAATATAGAATAGAAATTCTATATATAGCAGCTATAAATCGATAAAGAATTTTCTGAAGAAGTTTTAGCAAGTCCTCATTAATTAATAATTAATTTAATATTAATAATAGAATAATAGATTCAATTAAATAGGTTAACAATTAAATAGGTTAACAATTAAATAGGTTAACAATTTGCAATTTTCGGATCAAAAACCTTTTTCACAAAAATCGAATAGAAGGATACATACATACATATACGCTAAACATTTCCTCACTTTATATGTTCTATGTATTTATTTCCTCATTTTATATGGATTTTGTTTAAGCTGTGGGGTTCAGCAAGATTTCGTTAATCTAATTTTGCCATAAAAGTAGAAAGTGAATAAAAGAGAATAAAAGATATAAAACACCCCCTTCTCAAGTGTTACATAAATTTACAATAGGGCCAAACCGCGAAGTAGATATCTAATTCCATATACATATAATATAACTTGATTTTTGTTAATGCAATTCAGGCAGACCCGGAAATTTTAATACCTTCGGTTAATGTATTCGCCCCCCGAGAATAATGGGGAATCTAAATGGGAATTATGATCTGGGATGCGGATTGGCTAGGTACAAATCCAAACAAGTCCAGATTAAGTTGCTCTTATTTTTGATTTTAGTCTAACCCCTTAAGAGAATTAATCCTATTGAGTTTGAATGAATTTCATTAGTACCAAAATAGTTAGAATTCAAAAATCTATAGAAAAATTCATAAATAATTAGTTTACGAGATAGGGAATAATAAGTAGGATCCTTGAAAATTCAAATATTGATAAAATTGAAAATCAATATGGAACGGAATGTTTTTCGAAATAACTAACTTCCCGAAACAAGACGGGGTTGGGCATATGATGAAAGCATTTTTTTGAATTCAAACTCTTGGAATCCATATTCCTATTTTACCTGGATCAGAAATAGAGTCAATTCCATCTGCGTGTCATTTGAACTCGATTCAATTAAGTTTGTGTAAAAAAGCTATGATTCATACATAAAAGATAAAAATCAGAAGCAAGAAACATATTCCATCTAACATTAGACTTTAAACAGAACCCCGTTCAACAAAATATTTATTCTATTCTAACATAATGAATATGCTCTGGGACGGAAGGATTCGAACCTCCGAATGGCGGGACCAAAACCCGTTGCCTTACCACTTGGCCACGCCCCATTTAGATTTCTATTCGACACTACTAAAGAATAATATTGGTATTCATTGTTTGTCAACTCCAATCTAATAT